TACGTATGAACGGAAGCAAGACACAGAGAAATGGAGGGCATTTTCATTTTCGATGCAAGTTCGAATTTGAGCTTGAGCCAGGTACAAATATAAATAAATGCAAATTGATAAAGCATTCCTGGGAAAAATTATGTCACTTAGGCTGATGGAGTCTTTTATCGGATATCAAAATTGATCCAATTTATACCTAATTCTTTTATTATGATATTACGATCAGGGTACAAAAAAAGAGAAAATCAATGAATTCAAGAGTCAATCTGCTCTCTATGAATGAGATAAAAAAAGAAGAATCAGGAAAAGCATAGAGTTTCCATTTTTTTAGCACACGCAATTGAATGTTCAAAAAGGAATTCGCAAATATTTTTTTTGGTAGTAGAATCTCTAAAATACAATGGAATTGCGTACATATATAGTCATAGGAGTAATCTTTAGGAAGTACATGCCGATATAGCTATCTAGCTATCCGTATATCACATCTTTTATCATAATTGAACTTGGTGCAACATAGGTTAGGTCGCACTCTACCATAATGTCTATCTTCTATTTATATTCAATGAAATATTCAAGCACGATGATCCTATATAGGGATATGTGCATAAGAAATAGACCCGGACTCGGTATCCACGTATAAAAATTTATGTTCTGGAGTTTACACTGTTCTGGGGTTTACATATACACATATATTTTATTATAATTAGAATAATTTAGAATAATGAGAATTGATAATGATTAGTCGTAAATCAATTGGATTTTGCATCCATTAAGGGAATACAAATGGAGATACAAATTGAAGAGCTGTTCGCTAATTCAAAGTAAGAAAAGTAAGTAAGAGTAAAAGAGTAATAAGTAAATAGTTAATGAAGTAAAGAGTGAATTATTCTAAATTGCCCTGCATTTTACGGTCTGTGACCGGGGCCGGGAATCTTTTCACTTTTCTATAGATCTATCGAATCTATAGAAAAGTGAAAAGAGAAGGTAAGTTTTTAAGCGACGCGTGTTTTGAGATAAAATCAATCGAAGAAAAGAATAGAAACAGGATCCAATAAAAAAGAGGAATTCTTTTTTGGAAAAGGATAAGTACAATGGGATTCAAGATCCAAAAATAAAAGAAATTAAGAAAGTAAAAAATTCAAATCAAAACAAAATGAGGAGAGAAATAGAATAATAATAAATAGAATTCTATAAATTAGAAATAGATTATAAATAGAATATAATATAAGGAATATAAGTATATATATATATACTATATAATTCTATAATATAAATAGAATCGAATTTCTTATATAATTTCTTTATTTCTTTATCCATTTTGGATGGGATTTTTTGGCGGCATGGCCAAGTGGTAAGGCGGGGGACTGCAAATCCTTTATCCCCAGTTCGAATCTGGGTGTCGCCTGATCAACAAAAAAAATACTTGGAATTTATTAATCCTGTTGATCGAACTTGACGAATTCTTGCCCCGCAAAAGCATAGGCAAGGGCTAGGTCTGTCGATACTTGATTTCCGTAGGGCCTATAAAAGACTGTCATATTTTTTCTCAAAATCTGGGTTCTGAGTGTGGCTAAAACAGGTACCAAGAAATCTGAAGCAACCCAATCTTATTAATGATTGGTTTGGGCTATTCTGAATTGAATCAAATAAAAGAAATAGTGAGAATTCATTCTGGGCATCAGAACTATGAAAGTAAGAAGTCGGAAATCTTGGTATCCAAAGGTTCCTAAGAGACACTCCATTTTGGCTACTAAGGTTGAATAAAGGATTCTAAAAAAGATTAGAAAGACTCCCTAATTATTTTACACTATAACTTTCTTAATATTGAGGTAGTGTCTACTAACTCTGTCTGCGATGAAATTAGATTAGATAGGCTGATGGGAAATTCATTTAATAATTGTGGGTGGAAAGAACTGAAAATACTTTGTATCCAGACTCACTAGAGTCTTTTAGTGCTGCTCATAAATTTAATCAGAACGGTTGAATGGCTCTTCTTTTTTTTCTTATATCTTATATTTTATTTGATTTTTTATTATTCTATTTTCTTTTTTTTTCCAATTATTTCTATTTCAATAGAATTCTATTGAATAAGAAATATAGGAACTTTTTATGAGTGGATTCATGAAATTGTTTCATAAAGAGCCGTAAGTAAGAATCCTATTTTGACTCTGCACCATTGATTCCACTATGATTATGAATCAATAATGGAATAATTCCTTCATTTCATAGAGATAGGGGACATCATTCACATGGATATAGTAAGTCTCGCTTGGGCTGCTTTAATGGTAGTGTTTACATTTTCTCTTTCGCTTGTAGTATGGGGAAGGAGTGGGCTTTAGAGCTAGGAATATTACTAATTTAGTACTTTACTGAAAAATATACTTGTATCAATTGTGATCGTTTTGCGAAAGCTTAAAAAAAAACTTTACTTGCTTTAGTTTATCTATATCTATATATTCTATATATTAGTAGTATTAGATTTCTATTTTCTATTGAATCCTCTATTTCA